TGATAGATAGGTATATAATAGATCTTCATTTTTAGATAGTAAATGATTTTTTCTACTCTATCTATCCGAATCTATCCTATTTTTGGTACTGGAAAAATTTTTTTCATTTGTTCGAACTCATGATCTAAACGAGTCGCACATACACCCTAGTACATGTTCCCCGACGCTGAGGACATCCCCGAAGAGCGGGGGATTTTGTCATATTTCTTATTGGCTGTCTTGTGTTTCTAATAAGTTGTTTAATTGTTGGCATGTCGTATCTATATAATAGAATAAAACGGGTTGGTTTAGATCGATCTTAACCTGATGATTGATGATTATGAATTATTTCCATTCAATATCAAATTGCGGAAAATTTGAATTATGGTTGAAATGGAATCATGTATTTATATGAGATCCCTAGTATTTTTATTTTCAACCGCTACAAGATCAACAATGCCATGAGCTTGGGCTTCTGTTGCTGACATAAAAACATCTCTTTCCATGTCTTCGGATATAACCCATAAAGGGTTACCCGTTCTTTGTACATAAACCTTTGTGAGGGTTTCGCGAAGTTTCAGTAGTTCTTCCGCTTCCAGGATAAATTCCCCTGCTTGTGCCTCATAAAAAGAACTAGCAGGTTGGTGAATCATAACCCTGATAATATTGATATAACATCATGCATGAATGGTTCTTCTATTTCGCATGATTGGGCTAAAATAAGGGATAAAAAACAAGAAGAAAAAAAAAAAATAGAATTGAACAGCCGTACAGGCGTCTTTTGTGCACTGCATACGGCTCTGCAATGGAATTTCCTTTTTCCTACCTTCTCTTCTATCGAAGAAAAATAGAATCTATCCGATCCAGATCGTTGAATGATCCATTTACCACCCTTCCTTTCGTATCGTAGGAGGAAAAAAATACTATGATGGTTCTGTTGCTTTCTATATTTATCTCGTCTGTGATTTAGCAATCCCAAAGTACCTTTTTGATACGATCAAATAAGGAAAAATGATTTTTTTTCTTTTTCGTACTCTTTCCTTCTTCGTAATATAAATATCAGAAAGAGACTTCTGGTGTGGAAGAAAAGTAGTTTGTGACGCTGAAATGTACTTCCGACATATAAGATCAAATCGGAAATAACCTTTGTTTCATACTACTATCTCGATACAAAATCTCATGTTAGGAAAAACAATAATAGCTTGTTCATATCGAACTCGAAGTGCCATGCTATTGTTACCTATTATTCATATTCGATATGGCGAAGGCCTAGTCTTCTTCTTTTTTTTTTCAAATAAAAACTCATTGGCGCCAAGCGTGAGGGAATGCTAGACGTTTGGTAATTTCTCCCCCGACCAGAATGAAAGATCCCATTGAAGCGGCTAATCCCATGCATATGGTATGTACGTCGGGGGGAACAAATTGCATAGTATCATAAATGGCTATTCCTGGTATTACCCATCCGCCGGGGGAGTTTATAAACAAATAAATATCCTTAGTATTATCTTCTATACTGAGATATACCATGAGACCAACAAGTTGATTTGAGATCTCGCTATCAACCTCTTGGCCTAAAAAAAGTAATCTTTCTCGATAAAGTCGGTTGATTAGGACAAAATTGTATCCCTTAGGAACCGTACGTGCATCTTTGGATGCATACGGTTCAAAAAAATTGCGAAAAAAGAATCAATGTGTCGATTCCAATCCTATCTTTTTTTTTATTTGTAACAGATTTCCGTTTTTTTAATGAAGGTTTTTTTCTTCTATTTTTCAAAAAAAAAACATGAGTTTTAGCCCCCCTTCCCTAAAAAAAAAGAATTTACTCAACTTATTGAATTAACCTTTCATTGATGTATTGTTTAGTCGAGATTCAAATTACGATGTCATTTTCTTGTTCCCGAATGGGTCCTTTCAATTCTTTTAGGTTCATGTTCTACTCCGGGGAAAGATATATCCGAATTCCATTTGCTCATATAGGGCAAATGATCTCAGTACCATTTCTTTTTGCTACGACTTTTTTTCCAATTTGTTTTGTGCCTCCTCCAAACTATTTGATGTATTCATCATACTGGTTGGTTGGCATGGAAATTGGGGGTCGCCCCTATAATTAAGTATAAGAATTTCCTATGCTACAAGTGGTAATTGTGCATATATTACCATTACCAATTTGTTTGGTATTTTTTGAACGGAGCCTGAATACTTTCATTTTATTAGTTCAAGTTAACCATAAATTCTTCTAATTGATAATATTGATCCTCAATATAAATTGATCTAATTACACTTCACGCTCCGAATGATTGATTTTTCAATCAATACAATATTTTGGGGGTGAAACAGAGGATATCTCGATCGGGGGAGAAAACGGGTAAATCCCATATGACCCAATTATGTCTGACAAGTCGCACTATACGTCAACCCAAACTGCATCTTCCTCTCCAGGACTCCGAAAAGGTACCTTTGGAACACCAATGGGCATTAAATTAAAGAAAAAATTAAGCACTATACTTCACTTTAATATGGAAACGTAAGAATGGGTTTATTGTCTTCACCATTTTTTCTGTTTATTCTATTTTATACAGAAATTGAAAGGTTTTTAGAGTTTTATAGAAAGACAGAAAAAAGAAATAAAAATTTTAATGAAGGCACCGATCGTTCGAATAATAAATCAAGTATCCATGCATTGATTCCCCCAAAAAGGGGCCAATGCTCCCATTGCGTATTGGTACTTATCGGGTATAGAATAAATCTGCTTCTCTTTGTTCTTACGAACAGAATTCTTCCATTATTTTCAACGGAATACAATAAACAGTAACCCTTTCTCATACAGAATCCGCGGAAAAGGTTAGGTACATAGTCTATTTCAATGCGATAAAGTTACATAGTGTCTATTTTTCTTTGATAAAGGGGTATTTCCATGGGTTTGCCTTGGTATCGTGTTCATACTGTCGTATTGAATGATCCCGGTCGATTGCTTGCTGTCCATATAATGCATACGGCTCTAGTTTCTGGTTGGGCCGGTTCGATGGCTCTATACGAATTAGCGGTTTTTGATCCTTCTGACCCCGTTCTTGATCCAATGTGGAGACAGGGTATGTTCGTTATACCCTTCATGACTCGTTTAGGAATAACCAATTCGTGGGGCGGTTGGAGTATTTCGGGAGGAACTATAACGAATCCAGGTATTTGGAGTTATGAAGGCGTGGCAGGGGCGCATATTATGTTTTCTGGCTTGTGCTTTTTGGCGGCCATCTGGCATTGGGTGTATTGGGACCTAGAAATATTCTCTGATGAACGTACGGGAAAACCCTCTTTGGATTTGCCCAAGATCTTTGGAATTCATTTATTTCTCTCAGGATTGGCTTGCTTTGGCTTTGGCGCATTTCATGTAACAGGCTTATATGGTCCTGGAATATGGGTGTCCGATCCTTATGGACTAACGGGAAAAGTACAATCTGTAAGTCCAGCGTGGGGCGCGGAAGGTTTTGACCCTTTTGTTCCGGGAGGAATCGCCTCTCATCATATTGCAGCGGGTACACTGGGCATATTAGCGGGCCTATTCCATCTTAGTGTCCGTCCGCCTCAACGTCTATACAAAGGATTACGTATGGGCAATATTGAAACTGTACTTTCTAGTAGTATCGCTGCTGTTTTTTTTGCAGCTTTTGTTGTTGCTGGAACTATGTGGTATGGTTCAGCAACTACCCCAATCGAGTTATTTGGTCCCACTCGTTATCAGTGGGATCAGGGATACTTCCAGCAAGAAATATATCGAAGAGTTGGTGCTGGACTAGCCGAAAATCTGAGTTTATCGGAAGCTTGGTCTAAAATTCCCGATAAATTAGCTTTTTATGATTACATTGGTAATAATCCGGCAAAAGGGGGATTATTCAGAGCGGGATCAATGGACAGCGGGGATGGAATAGCTGTTGGATGGTTAGGACACCCCGTCTTTAGAGATAAAGAAGGGCGCGAGCTTTTTGTACGTCGTATGCCTACTTTTTTTGAAACATTCCCTGTAGTTTTGGTAGATGGAGACGGAATTGTGAGGGCGGATGTTCCTTTTCGAAGAGCAGAATCAAAGTATAGTGTTGAACAAGTGGGTGTAACCGTTGAATTCTATGGTGGGGAACTCAATGGGGTGAGTTATAGTGATCCCTCTACTGTGAAAAAATATGCTAGACGCGCACAATTAGGTGAAATTTTTGAATTAGACCGGGCTACTTTGAAATCCGATGGTGTTTTTCGTAGCAGTCCAAGAGGTTGGTTCACTTTTGGGCATGCTTCGTTTGCTTTGCTCTTCTTTTTCGGACACATTTGGCATGGTGCTAGAACCTTGTTCAGAGATGTTTTTGCTGGTATTGATCCAGATTTGGATGCTCAAGTAGAATTTGGAGCATTCCAAAAACTTGGAGATCCAACTACAAGGAGACAAGTAGTTTGATACAAGATTGCTCTGGTATCTTTCGCCTCTATTTTTTTTTTATTTGAATAGGGTATCCGAGACCCGAGAAATCTTGACTTGAATCACCTTCTTTTCTTTGATTTTTTCCTTTTTTTATATGTTTTTATATGGTAGTATGGTAAATGATCCAAAATGAATAGGCGTGAAAGCTATAATTGTAAACCACGATCGAATCTATGGAAGCATTGGTTTATACATTCCTTTTAGTCTCGACTTTAGGGATAATTTTTTTTGCTATCTTTTTTCGAGAACCGCCTAAGGTTCCGACTAAAAAATGAAATGATTTTTCATTATCTCAACTGAAGTAATGGGCCTCCCACTATGGGAGGCTCATTACTTCAACTAGTCTAGTCCCCGTGTTCCTCGAATGGATCTCTTAATTGTTGAGAGGGTTGCCCAAAAGCGGTATATAAGGCGTACCCCGTAAAGCTTACAAGTAAACCAGATATGGAGATGGCGACTAGGGTTGCTGTTTCCATTTTTAAATAATTTCAAGATCGCATTGGATCTACGATAAGGTCGTTTATTTACAACTACAACGGAATGGTATACAAAGTCAACAGATCTCAACCAATGATTAAATAGGATTTATGGCTACACAAACCGTTGAGGATAGTTCTAGAGCTAGACCAAAGCAAACTGGCATAGGAAGTTTATTGAAACCATTGAATTCGGAATATGGTAAAGTAGCTCCGGGCTGGGGGACTACACCACTTATGGGAGTCGCAATGGCTCTATTTGCGATATTCCTATCTATTATTTTGGAAATTTATAATTCTTCTGTTTTATTGGATGGAATTTCAATGAGTTAGGTTCATAAGAACTATGAAACCTTAGTTTTTTTTTTTTCAATAAAAAAATTATTTTATTCGGATTTATAGAGCATTCTGGTAGTTCGACTGTGGAATTTCTTTGTTTCAGTATTTCCGGAATATGAGCGTGTGACTTGTTATAATTGATCCTATTGACAATACAGAGAATGGCCTGTCATCCCTATCAAGATGTTCTATCCCGTCGGATATTTATTCTAATATCTGGAACACGGAATATATAGAATAGATCAAGAAAAGAAATGTTTGAACTATGATTCATACCTACTATTCAGACCTCGTAACCGGACTCAAAAAAAAATTTCAGATAGGTATTTTGTAGATCAAATGATTTTTCTTTCTTTAGACTTATTCATTTTGTCTGAAGGACAACTCTTTCTCTAGATTTTGTTGAGTCATTACATCCACTCATTGAATTGAATAAGTGATGATCAAACGGTTTTTACTCAGAGAACCTTTGAGTTTAGCTTGGGGCTAAATCATCGTGGTTCTAGTATGAATCTGAGGTTTTAATTAATTCATAGGGTCTCAACAAGGGAATTCCTATCACTATAAATAGTAAAACAAGAGTCATCTGCATTACGAAAAAAAAAAACAAATTAAATAACAAACAAAAATAGGAAAGAGAAGATTCAAGAGGCCTGTAACGATCAACATAAAGAAAAACGGACGAGCTGACTTGATATTTTCTGGCATTATCATCACAAAGAAGAGATTCGGATTTTTTTTTTGACTTACTATCTTCGGTTCGGGACAAATCGAATCAAGCAACTAAGAAGTTTTGAGCTTTCTATTACATATCCGTTGAAATCAGTATTTGTGTGTTTCTGTTTGAGCCGTACGAGATGAAATTCTCATATACGGTTCTCGGGGGGGGGGGTCCCCTTGGATTACCTATCTCAATAAAGTATATGATTGGTTCGAGGAACGTCTCGAGATTCAAGCGATTGCAGATGATATAACTAGTAAATATGTTCCTCCTCATGTCAACATATTTTATTGTCTAGGGGGGATCACACTTACTTGTTTTTTAGTACAAGTAGCTACGGGTTTTGCTATGACTTTTTACTATCGTCCAACCGTTACAGAGGCTTTTTCCTCTGTTCAATACATAATGACTGAGGCTAACTTTGGTTGGTTAATCCGATCAGTTCATCGATGGTCAGCAAGTATGATGGTTCTAATGATGATTTTGCACGTATTTCGTGTGTATCTTACAGGTGGGTTTAAAAAACCCCGCGAATTAACTTGGGTTACAGGTGTGGTTCTGGCCGTATTGACTGCATCTTTTGGTGTAACTGGTTATTCCTTACCTTGGGACCAAATTGGTTATTGGGCAGTCAAAATCGTGACAGGCGTGCCTGATGCTATTCCTGTAATAGGATCTCCTTTGGTAGAGTTATTACGTGGAAGTGCGAGTGTGGGCCAATCTACCCTGACCCGTTTTTATAGTTTACATACTTTTGTATTGCCTCTTCTTACTGCCGTATTTATGTTAATGCACTTCCCAATGATACGTAAGCAAGGTATTTCGGGTCCTTTATAGCTTTATAGAATATAGAGAAAACAGATCATAGATATTTGTAATTTATCATATCGGGGAGGACTAAGGACTAATAGTATATAGTATAGTATTTTTTTTTTTAGTATTTCATTGCTACAAATATGGATTATTGAAAAAATAAGACATGTTATTTGGATACTTCTCTTCAACTCTGAAGTATTGTATTTTTTCTTATTTGATACGAATAACGAATAGTTGAAGTGGATTCTCCGAAGAGAGGATGGATTATGGGAGTGTGTGACTTGAACTATTGATTGGGCCGTGCCGATATATAATTTTATCCGCCGCGTTGGAATTCACAACCAAACGTGTCTCCGCATTCAACCACCACGTAAATCCCCCTATGTAGCATAGGATAGGCCGGTTCGCTTGAGGAGAATCTTTTCTATGATCATACCCGAATTATGTCATGCATGAACAGGCTCCGTAAGATCCCGTAGAATAGAATAAGTCATGTGGTACGACCCAATGTTCTATCTATTCCACTTACTTATTTATAGTATGGAAATGCATTCATTTCCTCTGCATCGATCCCGATCTATGATACTATCGGAGTGAAATAAGGGATCTAAGGAAGAACGGGGGCTAGACTTTATTAGTAACAAGTAAATACTTTGTATGTAAGAAAATCGAGATGTTGTGGGGGATAAACACCAATCAAATCA